TATCTTTGAGGAACCATAGGATCCTATGAAAATAATTACAACACACAACTATAAGATATTCTATTTTTACATAAAAATGTGTTCGCTCAAGAAAGACTCCAAAAGATATTGATCGTAAATAAGAAGACTTTTTACGAAGAAAAAGGAATAGATATTCGCATTCATATACATAATAATTATGTAAGAACCAAAAGAATCTTTTCTTCCTTTTTGAAAAGACGTAAATGGATTTTTTTGAAGTAATGAGACTATTCAAATTATGATATTCGTGGAAAATCAATCGCAATAAATGCAAAGAAGGAACATCTTTGATCCAGCATTGAAGGATTTGAACCAAGATTTCCAGATGGATGGGATAGGGTATTAATAGATCCGACACATAATTTAAATGTGATAATTTATCCTCTAAAAAGGGAAATATTGAATGAATAGATCGTAAATTCTGAGATTTTGGTAGTCTTTTTTCTTCAAGGGAAGATACTAATCGCGACGAGAATGGAATTTCCAGAATGACTCCAAAACCTTCTGATACCATTTGAGAATAAAAATGATAAGAAAAAGAATTCTTGTGCCCCGAAAATCCATTTTGATTAAAATCCTTCACCGAAGAAATCAAATATTTCTGTTGATACATTCGAGTAATTAAACGTTTCACAAGTACTAAACTAGATTTATTGTCATAACCGAGAATTTCCACAGGTTCATAAAAAATCAAACTATTGAAGCTATGATAATGAGCAAGTGAGTAAATATACTCCTGAAGGAGTAGCGGATATAGGAAGTTTTGTTGCCGAAATCTCTCTTTTTTCAATCTAAATATCCTTGTAATTCTGTCATTTAAATACATTTCTACTTTAACCAAAAAAGGGAGGCACTTCTTGTGTTATGAAATTATACATAGTGCAATATGGTCAGAACGGCGTATGCATATGTTGTATATAGTATATTGTTTCTCTTATAGTAAAATACTATTTCTAAGAAAATAATAATAGAATAATAATATTCTTCTTCTAATTATTCTAATAATTATTCTAAGAGATAATTCTAATAATCTAGTCTAGTATTAATATATACTATGCACTGTCTATACTTTTACTTTCAATTTTCAATAATATATACTTTTTCTACTTTTATACTGTACTGTGATTAAAAATCATAATGATAATCTAAGAAGTAAAAAATTATAGAATTATAGAAAAGTAAGAACAAATAAAGAATATATACCCCGGAGACAAAGAGCCCAATCTACAGATCTTTTTTCTTTCCCTTTCTATCTAACTATCTAATTTGGTTTTCTTTTCCTTGTTAATATCGCTAGAATAACAATAAAAGAAAGGGGTAAAAATCTTTTATTTTTGCAACCCAATCACTCTTTTGACTTTGGAAATAATACTTTTTTATCACTATACTATTTTTTATACACATCCGTCTCCAATCCACAATAAAGAATAATTAGGATTAATAAAAAAAAGAATCAAGGGTCTCACAAGAGAACTTTTTCCCACATCAGGCACTAATCTATTTTTAACGTATAATTAGTAATTTGATCGGGTAATCATTCAAATTAAGAAGGAAAGCTCGTTGCTTTTTTGTCTTACTTGAATTGGAGCCATAAGGCTCTATCCATTTATTAACTAGACCCAAAATACTTTACTGAACTTTTTAAAAATGTTCTAAAATCTAAAAAGAAAGATTCTCGTTCTATTTGTATTAAGAAATCTTCTTTTTCTATGTTTTTCTATTATTAGATTATTCTTTTTATATTTTTAGATTCTTTTTACGACATGCTCTTTTTTCCATTCATTACCTTTCAGGATCAGTCGCGGTCTTATAAACTCTACCAATAGTCTAGACGAATTTCTTCATCCAAATGTGTAAAAGATCATAGTCGCAATTAAAAGCCGAGTACTCTACCGTTGAGTTAGCAACCCGTATCAATATGAAATGTAGATATGATCGAAATAAAAAAAAAATTCAGCAAAATCATCCATTTTACTAAAGTGAAGGAATGAAGGAAAGAGCCAATAGGGAATGGGGATAAAAAAGATCTATTTAGATACGATCAAATTATATTTGTTTGATACGCCATTGTCAATATGAATGGACTTTTTCTTTTTATCAAACAAATTTAAAGAAATTATATGGAAATTTGTGTTGGATTAGCACAACATAAAGAATAAAACTTTGAGTGGAAAAAAAAGAAGGAAAAGGTATAGATAGAAAGGCTTTCTTTAATAAAAAAAAGAAAGATACAATACAAATACAAGAAGAAAGATTACCCCCCTTGTTGGGGGGTTCCACAAAAATAAGAAAAATAAGAATAAAATAAGTATAAATAGAACAAGAAAAAAAGAAACTTTGAATAAAGAATTAAACAAAGATAGGTACTAGTTATCCTATCCTTTTTTATTCATGATTCTTGTTTTTATTTTCTTTTTTTATCAAAAGAAACTCGAAATTCTTTAAAGAATTCTGCCTTGCTTAAAATATCAGAAACAGTTCCTGTGGGTTGAGCACCTTTTTCAAGGAAATATAAGATAGCAGGAACATTTGAATAAGTTTGATTCTTTATCGGATCATAAAAACCCACTTTTTGAAGATCTCTTCCTTCTCTTCGGGATCGAACATCAATTGCAACGATTCGATAGATGGCTCATTGGGATAGATGTAGATAAAAGATGCCCCCCTAGAAACGTATAGGAAGTTTTCTCCTCATACGGCTCAAGAAAAAATGATTCTCATTTAAATGGATCTATAAAGAATTAGACTGAAATTTTAGCCTTTTTTTTCCTTCTTTACAAAAAAATAAATTTCATTTATACTCCTAACTCAAGTTGGATATTTTTAAAAGAGTTCGAAAGGAAATCCTTATAATTTCTTGAGCTGTCTCTAACCTCTTTTTTTGTCTATTTTCGGATCTATTTTTTTTACTCATTCTGATCCAATTGTTGAGACAAGTTAAAATAGTGTTTCCTTGTTCCGGAATTTGTTATCTTTGCTTTGCACTTTGTTAAATCATTGGGTTTAGACATTACTTCGGTGATCCTTACTCCTTTTCAAAAAGGCAGCAACATACCTTTTGTTTTTTGTTCTTTCTATGGAAAAGGGAAAAATCATATGAAAGATTTCTTCCTTTGTGATACACTCTTGATCGAAACAGTTTGAAAATTTCGACAAATTTGATTTTTTTCATTTCAAACTTGTTCAATTTTGAACCTCTCCTTTTATCTATATTTAGATATTGATGATATATTGACAAAGTTGGTCTAACTTATTGATTGTAACTAACCCTAGATTATTACCCCGATAAAAGAATCAATCATTTTTGCTCGAGCTCCATCATATGCTATACCTTGTATATACCATTAGTATCCAACCCAAGACAAATTAAATCAGGTTCCTAGCAGAACAAATTATGTCGAGACAAGAGCATCTTCATTCGTATAGAAGATGGTGGATGTCAGAATCCACAGCCAATCATGTCCTTCAAGTCGCACGTTGCTTTCTACCACATCGTTTCAAACGAAGTTTTACCATAACATCCCTCTCATTTTATTTTAAATTTGGAACCGTATGCAATTGATTCAATATGGAATCATGAATAGTCATTGGCTGAACCGATACATAAGAATCTACACTTAGATACTTATAGATTAAGTCTTTATCCGGAAAGGGTTTCACTTCAAATTACCCCATATTTTCTCATATGAATAATATCACATTAAAAAAAACAAATCAGTTTTAAGCAAACTTATTTACATCTTCAACAGATCTTTCAGGATTGTCCATCATAAACTCTTTTTCTTAAAAAAAAAATGAGAAACCTCAAAAAAAGCATTTGGCTTTACTTTCATTCAAATGAAAAATAAATCCCCATGAATGGATAAAAGTTTTTCTTTAACTAAATACTAAATAATATACTAAACTAAATATTTCATTTCAATATTCATAAAGAAATATTCAATTATAGTCAATTCTAATCAATTATAGAATAATAAGAGAATCTGAAATAATAAGATATTCTTAATAAGAAAAATATACAAATAGACAATATATATTCTTATGTAATAATTATGTATTTATGTATGAATATATTCTAATATATTCATATTTTGAATATATTCATATTTTCTCATTTTTTATTTATATTTATGAAATATAATTTTATGATTCGAATATTATGATTTACTTTTTTTTACCATCTCTAATTGAATCTGATTTTCATTTAATTTAAAACAGAGAGATAGTTTGAGAATAAAGTTTCTTTGTTTTCATTATTATGGAGTATAAAGAGTCTCATGTAAGGTAAGATCAAAGAGAAAATCAGAATCCGAGGATTCTGATCTTTTCGCATCCATCTCCATCATATAAAAAAAATAATCGTTAACGAAAGTAATCAAGAATATTTAAGAAAAAATACTTTAGTAAAAAGGAAAAAAAAATAGGATTCTAAGAATCATTCTTAGAATTCAGATTGGATAACATTGTATCCAACATTAAACAGAAAATTATTGAATGAAATTTTCAATTTCAATCGAGAAGAATCTTTCGTTTCTGATGCGAACGATCTGGGACGGAAGGATTCGAACCTCCGAGTAACGGGACCAAAACCCGTTGCCTTACCGCTTGGCCACGCCCCATTTCCATTTGGTCTAAGAAAAACTAAGATAAATATTGGTTATTCGTCAATAACCAACCAAAAGAAATATAGGACATGTTGTCCCTAGGATTCAACAGAATAGATATAGAATCAAAAAGATTAATTGATCATTACTTATAATTCAACTAAGATATTGTATGAAAATAGAATTCCTTGTATTCTTATTTGATTGGAAAATATAAGGAAGGATTCTTGATTGGGGAGAAATCAAAGAAAAATAAGAATTTATTTATTTTATCTGCCTTTTTATTTTAAATTTTCCCTCAGAAAAACAACTCAATCCAATCTGATAATTTATTCTTCAATTTAATTTGAATCTTTAACTTTAAGAACAAGAAAAGAATATTTGTTATGCTTAATATCTTTGGTTTAATTTGTATCTGTCTTAATTCTACCCTTTATTCGAGTAGTTTTTTATTCGCCAAATTGCCCGAGGCTTATGCCTTTTTCAATCCAATTGTAGACGTTATGCCGGTTATCCCTGTACTCTTTTTTCTCTTAGCCTTTGTTTGGCAAGCTGCTGTAAGTTTTCGATAAAAATTCAATCTCTATTCAATTCATAATTTCTTTGATAAAAAAAAAAGATGAGATTTTATTCTGAAAATCAATAAGATCATAAATAAGATTCAGATAAGTCTAGACATTAGGAACCCTCGATTCAAAAAGAAAAATTCTGGTATTTTCTATTGAAATTTCATTTGAATATTGAATAAGGGAAGGGGCGATGATCTTTATCTTTTCTTTAAAAAGCTAATCAGCTTATTTCTTTTGTTCTAACCTTTCCTTTATAAGATCCCATACCCCATAAAATTACCTAATTATAGATATGGATATGGCAAGAAATTTTTGGTAACGAAAAATATGAATCTTATTACATTAGAAAGAAATTCGTGAAACTAAATTTGAAAAAAACTTCCTTTTTTTTTTCATCTTTAGAGCGTCATATCAAAATAGTGTTCAAAATAGTGTATAGTGTGTGTCGTAAAATAGGTGATCTATTTCCTTAAAAAAAAATGATCTTATCTTATCTTGGAGATTTGTAATGCTTACTCTTAAACTATTCGTTTACACAGTAGTAATATTCTTTGTTTCTCTATTCATCTTCGGATTCTTATCTAATGATCCGGGGCGTAATCCTGGGCGTGAAGAATAAAAAGAATAAAAGAAGAGATGAGATTCGTTTTTACTTTTTACTTGATTTTTTCATAGGTAAATGTATAAAGAAATGGAATAGATGTTAGATAAAGATAAAAGATTCATAAAAAAGAATGATCGAAAATTCTTCTAATTCTCAAATCTCAAGTAATTAGGGGGGTCGGAGAGAGAGGGATTCGAACCCTCGGTACGAATAATTTGTACAACGGATTAGCAATCCGACGCTTTAGTCCACTCAGCCATCTCTCCCCATTCCAAATTGGGGATTTATCATGTGATTTAAAACGTGAAGTCAAGATTGAGAACAATTTTTATTTTACTTCAATGATTCGAAAAAGATTTCTCCAATAGTCCAATAGAAAGAATACCTTACTTCTCTTATTTTGTACAAAACAAAAGGTTCATTTCCCCGGCCTGGTTAAGTATAAGTACTGGCCGGGCCAGTACTTCTTTTGTTCCGACAAATAAAAATTGTTATTTAAACAAGAAGAGTAATTTTCATTTCCATTCCTAATTATTAGGAATTAAATAAGATTCTAATAGATAGATTATCTTAGAAATTATTTAAAAAATTATCTATATCTAAATTAATAATCAATATAATTAATATATTAAATTAAGAATTAATTTATAATATATTCTATATTTTCATTTTCTATATATTTCCTAATTTTATATTAGAGATTCTATTTCTATTCTTAGTATATTTAGTATATTCTAGTAATTTAGAGCTAGTAATTTAGAGTCTAAATTAGAAATGAGTATAAATTAGAGAATATTTAGTCTTTATAGCTTTTAGTAAAAATAGTAAAAAATAGTAAAAGTGTTCTAGTACTAGTAACAGTAGTAATAGTATTTATACTATATACTAATATAGTACTAATATTTTTCGTCTTTCTTTTTTTATTCTTAAATAAAAAATTTATAAAATTAGGAAATTAATTAATGGAAAACAAATTTCATTCTAATGAAAATTGAAGTTCATTATTCTATTCATCTTAAGAATTTACTTAATAAGTCTTAAGAAGAAATAATAAAGAAGTATTAAGAAATAAAAGAAATATATCTGATAAGAGAAAGAATATCAAATAGAAAACACATATTTATAAAATGATACTAGAAATCATTTACTTGTTCAAAGCAAAGGACAAGCTTGAAAGTTTGAGGCCCAATTTACCCGAATTCAGAAAATCTGACGGTTCAAATGAAGAGAGGTTTCAAAAAAGAAAATACTTATAACTTTAGTACACTTTTGAAATTTGACTAAACTTTTTGCTATTCACCTATTCTTTTTTTTTTCAAGTTTTCAATTCCGCACCGCGGTGGAACAAAATACGTGTTAATGCTGGAATTTTCATGATTCTGATGCTATCTTGACTGCGTCTAATTACTTTGTTTGTTGGACAAAAGGTCCATTTATATCCAATAATGAATATGTAGCGGGTATAGTTTAGTGGTAAAAGTGTGATTCGTTCTATTAACAACTTCAATAGTTAAGGGGTCTTTCCTTTTTTTTTCATATTCCGATAAAAAACTTTATTTCTTAAAAAGATTAAATACTTTACCCCTCAATAGGACATTTGAGGAAAGAATATACATTATCACGATTTCTATCCAAAAGGCAATCATAATTTTAATAAAAAAATTGGATTATGGAGTCGAGAAGCATAATTTTTTTGATTGGT